GCGGATAGCGGGAATCGAACCCGCGTCTTCTCCTTGGCAAGGAGATATTTTACCATTCAACCATATCCGCATTTATTTTTTCTTGATGAGGAGGACATCCTTGTGAACAGCTATAGCTATGATAAATAGTCTTTCTGAGTGATGAGATGATTCCTATTCATATATCTATGATTTCTATATCTATATAAAATATATATCTTTGAAAAAAAAAAAAGAGGGGGATAAACAAATAAGAGATCCCAATTGATTCAAAAAATTTTATAGTTTTTATATTTTCATTTTAAACTGTAGAATGGGAAAATCCCATTTGAAATAATGCTCTATTTACTTCTATTGAATAATTAGAAAATAAGTTTACCCCTCCCTCAAATTTCAATTCTATTGAATTTATTCTTTGTCTTTATTTGTATTTGATATTTTGGAGACTTCTATTGACCTTTTATTTTGTTTGGGTATTGACCGAGAATAGGTCTCGCAATCCAGAAGAATTCTTTTGGAGGGGGGGGGCTTTCCTTTTATCTTGAACGAATAAATAAGTTTACGAAATAAGTGAATTAAGGATACCTACTAGAAATACTAATCCAATCCATAATGATGTGCCGGAAAATACAATATTTTTGTTACTTGACCATCCATCAGGAGAAGAAAAAACAACAGGGACACTAATTACTAAAATGAATGAAATAACAATTAACGCAAAAACAGCTAATTGAAAAGCAATAGTCATGTTTCTAATCCTCCAAGTTACCGACAAATCAAATAAAGTACTCTACTCTATATCAGTCAAAAATTGTAAAAAAAAAACTATCATATCATGGGAATTCTAGATAGAATCTATTAAGTCCAGATGACTTATTCCCACTTTTTTTTGTTTGTAAACGAAAAGATATTTCAGTTTTATTCTTTTTTTTTTTTTTGAATAAAAGCATCAAAAAGAGAAACTCGTCCTAACTTTTAGTTAAGTATTTATTTTATGATAGACTAGAAGATAGGAAATAGATAGATATCTAGTTCTATCTCTAATAGAATTAGAATATAGTTACCAAGTCACACTTAATTGTAATAGTTAAAAAAAAAAAAAAAAGAATACAATATCTTAGGATTATCTCTTAGGGAGAGATGGCCGAGTGGTTGATAGCTCCGGTCTTGAAAACCGGTATAGTTTGCAAAGAACTATCGAGGGTTCGAATCCCTCTCTCTCCTTTTTTCGCGAATCTATTTCTGTCCCTAGAGATTTTCTATATTTATAAATCGACTACTATCATAAAGAAGAATGGCTCGGCTATCTCATCTAGCCGAGCCATAAAAAAAAGATTCAATCTAATTGAAAAGAAAAGACATAAAACGAAAACTTTGAAAAAAAAATCTCTAAATTTCACTTAGTTGAACCAATCAAAATGTATTGTAGAATCAAATTGATTACTTCTTTAGTAGAGTGGATCTTTTAGTTCAATTAATTAAGAGGAGTCATGGAAAGAACGGGTTCAAAATCACGATCAATCCCCTTTTCAAATCCGGCTGCAGCTGCACGAGCTCTTCCCGCGTGCCATAAATGACCTACGAAAAAGAAGAATCCGAGAACAAAATGAGAAGTCGCTAACCAACTTCTTGGAGAGACATAATTGACTGCATTGATTTCGGTCGCCACCCCACCTACCGAATTTAACGAACCTAAAGGTGCGTGAGTCATATATTCTGCAGAACGTCGTTCTTGCCAAGGTTGTATATCTTTTTTCAACCTACTCAAGTCCAAACCATTTGGACCCCTTAATGATTCTAACCAAGGAGCACGAAGATCCCAAAAACGCATAGTTTCGCCACCAAAAATGATTTCTCCGGTAGGAGAACGCATTAGATATTTACCTAAACCAGTAGGTCCTTGTGCGGATCCAATGTTAGCTCCAAGACGTTGGTCTCTAACAAGAAAAGTAAAAGCTTGAGCTTGAGAGGCTTCTGGCCCAGTGGGTCCATAAAACTCACTCGGATAAGCTGTATTATTGAACCAGACAAAACAACAAGCAATGAACCCAAACACAGCTAAGGCCCCTAAACTATAAGACAGGTAAGCTTCTCCAGACCATACAAAAGCACGACGAGCCCATGCAAAAGGTTTGGTTAATATATGCCAGATTCCACCAAAAATACAAATAAAACCTAACCAGACATGTCCGCCAATGATATCTTCCAAATCATCTACACTAACAATCCACCCCTCTCCTCCAAAAGGAGATTTTAATAAATAACCAAAGATAACATTTGGACTAAGGGTTAAGTTGGTAATTTTTCTGACATCTCCGCCCCCAGGAGCCCAAGTATCATATACACCCCCAAAAAAAACAGCCTTAAATACTAGTAGAAAAGCACCTAAACCTAACAATATTAAGTGAATACCTAATATAGTTGTCATTTTATTTCTATCTTTCCATACATAACCAAAAAAAGGAAAGGATTCCTCAAGAGTCTCAGGCCCTAGAAGGGCATGAAAAATACCCCCAAACCC